TGTAAGAAAGACAAAGGGTTAGTCATTGGGTTCATGCCCCAACCAAGTGAGTTCGAATCTCTCTCTTACACAAAATAAAAATTATAAAAAAAAAAGAGGATAACTAAGATAAACTAAAATTAGACGATTTTTTTCGAAATGGCGTTCAGTTGCTTATTGGTTGTTTCTTCAGAAAAGTGATTTTTTTTTTATTTGAATTGAAACATCTTATTACTAAGTAAAAATCAAACGAGATTCCGAGAGTAGTGGAGAGTGAAATTGGAGTTGTGCTTGTGGTGGTCATAGATCTTGCTTAAACATTAGTTTATACTGATAATGAAAGTACTGTAAAGGAAAGTTGAAAGAGAGTTGAAAGGAATTTGAATCTTTTATTTTTGAAGTAGCTTTAAAAAAGCGTACCTTTTGTATAATGGGTAAAAGAGATTTATTTGGCATATTTAAAATGGAAAATTTTAAGTAATTTTTTTTTAGTCAAATTTCCCGAAACCAAGTGATTTAATCATGAATTGTGTGAGCAAAAACTGGTGATTGTGGCAAAAATCTCAGAAAATTTGTGATTAGGGGTGAAAGGCTAATCGAACTTGGAAATAGCTGGTTTTCTGCGAAAACTATTTAAGTAGTGTTCTTTTTTTTTTTATTTTAATTGTCATTTTAAAAAAAACAAAAATAAAAAAAAAGTAAACAAACAATAAATGAAAAGATTTTTTGTTAAAAGAGAAAGCTCAAATCAGAAGCTATTGTCATTTTTTTTTTTTTAGTTTAAAAAAAAATTAAATTTAGACAATAAAAATGTAGGCTTGGAACCAGCCATCTTTTAAAAAGTACGTAGTTGTTTATTTAAAAATTTTAAGTTTTTTTATAATTTTGATGGTTAAAATAAAACAGAAGCTCTGAAAATAATTATATATTTCGTAGCAGAATAAATTGTTTTCGATATCTCCCTAGTTTGAAATTTTTTTTCTTAATACATCGTGTTCAGTTGTAATAATTTTTACATAAGTAATCTAAATATTATTTTTTTTTTCTTAAGATTACCTTAGTCAAGGGTAATACAGTTTCTAAAAAAGAAATTTTTTATGAAGATTTTTTATAAAAATATATAATATCGGGAAAAGAAAAAAAAAGAACTGTTTTTCTAATTAAAGAAAGAAAAAAAAAAAGAAAAACATTTTTTTAAGGAACTCGGCAAAGTTAAACTTCGACTGTTTACCAAAAACATAGCTTTTTGATTTTTATAAAAGGTGAAACCTGCCCGATGGTTGAATCTTAATATGTTTGTTCCGCTTACTAATAAAGACAATTAAATGGCCGCGGTAACACTGACTGTGATAATGTAGCGTAATCAATTGTCAATTAATTGTTGACCGGTATGAATGGTATCCCGAAAGTTTTTCTGTCTTAAAAAAATATTCAATGAAATTAAATCTGTAGTGAAGATGCTACATTTTAATTGTTAGACGAGAAGTCCCCATGGAGCTTTACTGTAAGCTTATATATATAATTTTTTTTTTTTTATAAGTAAGACAGTTTTGTTGGGGCGACAGTTTTTTAAAAAGTAACGAAAATGAGCTATGACGCATGTTTAACTTTGAAATTTTTTTATTGATGAGACATTTTTGGTGTGTTTTTTGATCCGTTATTTTGAATGAAAAAAATAACGAAAACAAATAAAAGTTACCCTGGGGATAACAGCGCAATAATGTTTGAGAGTTAATCAACGACAGTGTTTGCGACCTCGATGTTGAATTGTAACGTCCTACGGTGTAGTCACTCGTAAGGGTTGGTTTGTTCATCCATTAAAGTTATACATGATTTGAGTTAAAAGCGTGGTGACACAGCTTGGTTTCTATCTACAATTAGAAAACAAAAATATGTTGTTTTTTCGTACGAAAGGATCAAAAATCAATAGTTCTCTTAATATAACTATTCTTTAAATTAGGATTGTTTCTAAAAATAAAAAGAAATATTTTTGTTTGTTGTTTTTATTAATGTATCTTTTAGTTTTATTTTTTCCTTTAATTGGAGCTGTTTTAACAGGTTGTTTTGGAAGAAAAATCGGAGAAAGAGGAGCGGGGATTTTAACTTCAAGTTGTTTAGTTTTTAGTTTATCTTATTCTTTTTTAATCGCGATTGAAGTTTTATTTAATTCAACAACAACGTATTTGAAATTATGAAAATGATTTGATTCGGGGTTGTTTGTTGTTTTTTTTGGTTTTCAATTTGATGGTTTAGTAGTTATTATGTTATTTGTTGTTTTTATTGTTTCTACTTTGGTTCATATTTTTTCTATTGCTTATATGCGGGGAGATCCTCATATTCCTCGATTTATGACATATCTTTCTTTGTTTACTTTTTTAATGGTTTTATTGGTAACTAGCGATAATTTTCTTCAATTATTTATTGGGTGAGAAGGGGTTGGTCTTTGTTCTTATTTATTAATTAATTTTTGATTAACTCGATTAGAGGCAAATAGAGCTGCTATTAAAGCAATGTTAGTGAATAGAATTGGTGATATTGGGTTGCTTTTAGCAATGTTTTTACTTTGGGATCTTTTTGGATCTCTAGATTTTTCTACTATTTTTAATTCTATTTTTTTTTCTAATCAAATATTTTTTATTTGTTTATTTTTATTTTTTGGGGTTATGGGAAAATCTGCTCAATTAGGATTACATACTTGGTTACCGGATGCAATGGAAGGTTATTGGGCCTTTTAATTAAAAAATTAATTAAAAAAATTACTATACATTAAAAAAACAATTTGTTAGTAAAATATTTGTTTATTAATGGACAATAAAATATTTATTTTAATGTCTAAGAGACTTTATGTGATTTACTTTTTTTTATTTGATTAAATCTATTATTATTATTATTCCTTTACTTATTGCTGTTGCATTTTTAACTTTAGCAGAACGAAAAATTTTAGGGTATATGCAAATAAGAAAAGGGCCAAATGTTGTTGGGGGAGGGCTTCTTCAACCTTTTGCAGATGGGGTGAAATTGTTTATTAAAGAAATGATTCTTCCCCATCAAGCAAATAAATTTGTTTATCTTTTGGCTCCAGTTATATCTTTTACATTAGCTTTCTTTGTTTGAGGTTTTCTTCCTTATGAGAAAGGAGTGAGTATTAGTGATTTTAAAATTAGTCTTTTATGAATTTTGGCTATTTCTTCTATTAGTGTTTATGCAATTTTAATGTCTGGATGAGGAAGTAAGTCTAAATATGCTTTTTTGGGTGCTATTCGGGCGGCGGCTCAAATGATTAGTTATGAGGTTTCAATTGGGCTAATTCTTATTTCGGTTTTATTATGTGTTGGTTCTTTAAGTGTTACTGAAATTGTTTTAGCGCAAAATAATGGTATTTGGTTTTTTTTTCCACTATTTCCTGTTACAATAATGTTTTTTGCTTCGATTTTAGCAGAGACCAATCGTGCTCCTTTTGATTTAACAGAAGGAGAGTCAGAGCTTGTTTCGGGATATAATGTTGAGTATGCTTCGATGTCTTTTGCTTTATTTTTTCTTGCTGAATATGCCCATATTATTTTAATGAGTTGTTTAACAACGATTTTTTTTGGGGGAGGATGGCTTTCTCCGATTCCAGATTTTAAGGGTGGGGCGGGCTGGTTTGGTTTTAAAGTTGTTTTTATTATTTTTTTTTTTATTTGAGTAAGGGCTTCATTTCCTCGAATTCGATATGATCAGCTTATGGCTTTGTTATGAAAAGGGTATTTGCCTTTAAGTTTAGGAATGGTCATCTTTGTGGCTAGTGTTCTCTTTGGGTTTAATGGTCCCCCTCCTATTTAAAATATTTTAATTAATTATTATGAAAAAAAAAAAGAACTAACAGATTTGCAAGTGCCATTACGAAAAAAAAATCCTATTTTATTTTTAATCAACGGATTTTTAGTTGATTTGGTTTCTCCTTCTAACATTACTTATTTATGAAATTTTGGATCTTTATTGGGATTGTGTTTGATTTTACAGATAGTGACTGGGTGTTTTTTGTCTATGCACTATTGTTCTGATGTTAATTTTGCTTTTGCTTCAATTGGTCATATTATGCGAGATGTTAATTATGGGTTTTTATTAAGATATCTTCATGCTAACGGTGCTTCTTTGTTTTTTTTTTGTCTTTATGTTCATATTGGTCGAAGTTTATATTATGGGGGGTATTTAAAATTTCATGTTTGAAGCATTGGAGTTGTTATTTTTTTATTAACAATGGCTATTGCCTTTATGGGCTATGTTTTGCCTTGAGGACAAATGTCTTTTTGAGGGGCAACTGTAATAACGAATTTATTATCTGCTATTCCTTATTTTGGGATTGATATTGTTCAGTGAGTGTGAGGCGGGTTTAGTGTTTCTAATGCAACATTAAATCGGTTTTTTAGTTTACATTTTTTACTTCCTTTTATTTTAGTTTTTCTTGTTATTCTTCATTTAGTTTATTTACATGTTGATGGGTCTAGTAATTCAACAGGATTAAATTCTTCAATTGACGGAGTTTCATTCCATACTTTTTATACATCAAAAGATTTTTTTGGTTTTTTTTTTCTTTTTTTTTTATTTTGTTTTTTTGTTTTTTTTTTGCCTAATTTATTAGGAGATGCTGAAAATTTTATTCAAGCGAATTCTTTGGTTACTCCGGTTCATATTCAACCAGAATGATATTTTTTATTTGCTTATGCAATATTACGTTCTATACCAAATAAATTAGGTGGGGTTATTGCAATGTTTTGTAGTATTTTTATTTTATTTTTTTTATCTATTTTACATCAAAGTCTTTTAAAGGGACTTTTTTTTCGTCCTTTAGGTCGAATTGCCTTTTGGTTTTTAATTATTGATTTTGCTTTATTAACTTGAATTGGATCACAAGTTGTAGAAGAACCTTTTATTTTAATTGGTCAAATACTTTCTTTTTTTTATTTTTTTTATTTTTTAGTTTTAATACCAGTTTTGGGTATTATTGAAAATCAATTATTAAATAAAAATTAATGAAATTTTTGTTTTAGGCGGTTTTCTTTTGAGCTTCGTGGTTTTAAGTCTTCGTTATTTTCTTTTAAAACTTTCTCTTTTTTATTTATTATTATTTTTTTTTTTTTTTTTTTTTAAATTAGAATGGGGAAAGCTTTTGGTTTTAATTGGTTCTTTTGCTGTCTTTCTTTTATTTGGACCAAAAAAAGAAGAACAAACAGATGTCCCTATTTTAAGTTTAATTATTATTTTTGGAGTTTTTTGTTTAATTTCTTCAAGTAATTGACTTTCTATTTATTTAACCATTGAGCTTTTTACTCTTTGTTTTTTTATTTTGATTGCTCGAGGGTCTGGTTATAGTGTGGAAGCAGGATTAAAATATTTTATTTTGGGTGCTCTTTCTTCTGGTTTATTTTTATTTGGGTGTGCTTTATTATGTGGTATTGGGGCGAATATACACTTTTCTCATATAGAACTTCTTTTTAATTCAAAACAAATTTTTTCTGCTGTTTCGATACCAATTGGGTATCTTTTAATTATTGTTGCTCTTTTTTTTAAATTATCAGTTGCTCCTTTTCATATGTGAGTTCCTGATGTTTATGAGGGGGGACCTACTAAAATTATTCTATTATTGGCTATTGTTCCAAAAATAGGGTTTTTTTCTCTTATAATTTCAATTGGATTGCCTGTAAATTTTTTTTTTTTAGGGATTCTTTTTTCTTTGTTTGTTGGAGCTTTGGGTGCTTTAAATCAAACTAAAATAAAACGACTTTTGGCTTATAGTGGGATTGGTCATATGGGCTTTATTTTATGAGGTTTGGAAAATGGTTCTTTTGAAAGTTTACAAGCTAGTCTTGTTTATCTTTTTATATATATTGTGAAGACAATTTGTGCTTTTTCTATTATATTAAGTTTTAATGTTTATAAAAATTTACTTGTTGAATTTAGTGGACTTTCTCGATACTTACCTTTTTTTTCGATTACTTTAGGTGTTCTTTTTTTTTCTATTGCAGGAATTCCTCCTTTTGCTGGCTTTTTTGGAAAATGATTTATTTTGTTATCTGGAATTCTTTCTAAATCATATTTTATCTTTTTTTTTGCTGTTTTTTGTTCTGTTATAGCTGGGGTTTATTATATTCGAATTATAAAAATACTTTTTTTTCAAAAAAATTCTTTTCTTTTAATTACAATTAAAGTTTTAAAAAAAGAATCTAAATTAAATTTTAAAAAAGTTTTTTTAATTGGTTTTTGTTTTTATTTTATTCTTTTTTTTTTTCTTTCTCCACATTTTCTTTTTTTTTTTTTTTCTCAAATAATTTTTGATTTATTTTAAAATGGAATTTTTTTCTTTTTTTTTTATTTTGGGGATAATTGGCTCAGGAGTAATGGTTGTTTCAGCGTTAAATCCTGTTCTTTCTATTTTTTGATTGGTTCTTGTTTTTATAAATTCTGCCGTTTTTTTCCTTTTACTAGGAATAGATTTTCTTGCTTTGATGTTTTTACTTATTTATGTTGGGGCAATAGCTATTTTATTTTTATTTGTTATTATGTTATTAAATCTAACTGACTACCCTCCTGTTTTAAAAAGAGAGGTTGATATGACAAATTATATACCAATTGGATTTATAATTGGGATTTTTTTTTTTTCAGAAATTGCTTCAAGTGGATTACTTTTGGGTTCTTTTCAAATAGAGAATTGAGACCTTTCTTTTCCTTGATTTCTTATTTCTTATCATAATATTGAGGCCTTAGGGCAGATTTTATATGTTTCTTGTTTTTGTTTATTTCTTTTGGCCAGTTTTATTTTATTAGTTGCTATGATGGGTGTGATTGTATTAACTCAAGAAACAGAATCTTTAAGTAAAAAACAAGATCTTTTTTTCCAAATAAATAGGTAATGAACAGTTCTTCTTATTTTGAACAATTTAACATAGTGTGATTGTTTGGTTTTACGAATTCAACAATAATGATGACTTTTGTAATTATTGTAGTTTTATTATTTTTTAAAGGAATTGAATTAATTCCAAAAAGATGGCAGTCGGTTTATGAATGTCTAGAAAATTATTTTTATTATATAACAGTGCAAAATTTAAGTAATGTGGGTTTAATATATTTTTCTTTTATTGTTTCCCTTTTTGTTTTTTTAGTTTTTTTAAATATTTTAGGTTTATGTCCTTATGTTTTTACTCCGACAACTCATATTATTGTTACTCTTGGGTTTTCTTTTTCTATTGTTATTGGAGTAACTTTTTCTGGATTTTATAAATTTAAAAAAGATTTTTTTAGTATTTTAATGCCTAGTGGGGCTCCTTTAATCTTGGCACCACTTTTAATTTTAATAGAAACAGTAAGTTATATTTCTAGGGCTGTTTCTTTGGGGATTCGTTTAGCAGCAAATCTTTCTGCCGGGCATCTTTTATTTGCAATTTTGGCAGGATTTGGTCTGGTTTTTAAATTTGCAATGTTTATAATGGTGTTTATTACGCTATTAGAGGTGGCAGTTGCAATAATCCAGGCCTATGTGTTTTGTCTGTTGGTACAAATTTATTTAACTGATACAATTTTTTTACATTAAAAATGACAGCCGTAGAAATTTTTTTATGCACAATTATAGGTATATCGTTAACAGTGAATTATGGATTTGGTATTGGGTGATATAGTAGCTCTTCTCAAGCCTGGTTAAGGCACCAAATGGGCATAGACGGTACAGATATGGTCCATCCTTGAGCTTATTTTAATTATGTGCGCCAGCATTCTATTGCTCGTAATGTTGGGGTACAAGTGAATCTAGATTCAACTGAAGGACCAAATGATGTTGGGGTACAAGTGAATCAAGAGTCTGAACAGTCTGTGGATGTTGTTTTTATAGAATTGGAAGGGCGAAGGGTCCCCGTAAGGGGGGTGAATCTACATGTTGAGCGGCGTGGTTATTTGGATAATCGGTCTAATCAAGAAGGTGTTGAGAATAGTTTAGGAGATCAATTTGAAGATGTGGCTTTTTTAGGGGGGAGTACAAGTACACTTACACCAGAAAGTGTAAATAGGGGAGCTCCAAGTGGTAATATAAGAAATGTATTAAGTGATTCATTAATAGAGAGGAGAGGCCAAGACCAAACTTTAAGTGAAATAAAGGTAGAAACACCTCCAGGTGCTTCAAGGGGTGGCCGATGAGCCAGTATAAATCAAGGTGAGGCTTTAAGAGAAAACAAGGTAGAAATTGGGGTTTTAAGAGAAAACAAAGTAGAAATTGATGAGGTAGTTGGCTCGACTTTTAGTTCGATCCCCTTAGAGGTTGAAGGGATGATGGCTCATGTGTGAAATCAATTTGACATGGTGTTTAACATATTGGCCGATAAGCCCCTGGTAGGTTGCATTTTTTTTTCTTACCAGCTTCTAAGAATAACGAATCAAATGCCAAACCCACGGGTTTATAGGTGATTTGCTTTGGTGTATCTTTTATTTATTTTTGTTCTTTTAATGGTTTAGCTGTTTGTACGTAGTAGGATAAAAAAGTGGGACATTTTTCTAGGAGTTTATTTGTATGCGTCTGGGGGGATTAGAATAAGAGTAAAAAAAAACTCTTTAAAAGTTTACAAAAAAAGTGGGGTGTTTTTTTTGGAGTTTTTTTTTATGGGTCCGGGAGGATTTTAAGGAGAGGAGAAAAAAAAAACTCTTTAAGAGTTTACAAAAAAAGTGGGGTGTTTTTTTTGGAGTTTTTTTTTATGGGTCCGGGGGGATTTTAAGGAGAGGAGAAAAAAAAAACTCTTCCGGAGTTTAGAATAAAAGTGGGATATTTTTCTAGGAGTTTATTTGTATGCGTCTGGGGGGATTAGAATGAGAGTAAAAATAAATCTTTAGGAGTTTAGAATGAGAGAAAAAGTTTTAAAATGGTTCTTCGTATTTGAATTAGTTAAAAATCAATAAAATTTTTATTTAAAGAATTTTTTTTTGTGTTTGTTATTGTAATGGTTCTTATTTATTTAATTGTTATTATGGCATTAGTTAACATCATAGGGACAGCGAGGGAGAGAAAATGTGTTTTAAAAAAGCGGGCTTTAGAGTGGTCTTTGGCTTTATTGTTTAGTACTTTAGTTTTTTGGGGTGGATTTGACGGAGAAAGTCATTTTCAATTTTTTAGTTTAGTAGAATGAAATATATTTTCTACTTTAGATTGAGGCCCGATTGTTTTTGCAGTTGATGGTGTTTCTTTGGTTTTTTTACTTTTAACGACTTTTTTAATTCCAATTTGTATTTTAATTAGCCAAAAATCAATAAAATTCTTATTTAAAGAATTTCTTTTGTGCTTGTTTTTTTTAGAATTTTTATTAATAGGTGTTTTCATAGTGTTTGATCTTCTTTTGTTTTATCTTTTTTTTGAGGGGATATTAATACCAATGTTTTTTTTAATTGGTATTTGAGGCTCTCGAGAAGAAAAGGTTCGTGCTTCTTTTTATTTTTTTTTTTTTACTTTTATAGGCTCTCTCTTTTTCTTTTTTATAATACTTTTTTTATATCAAAGGATTGGAACAACAGACTATTTTCTTTTACTTAATATTAAATTATTTTTAAATATTCAAAAATGAGCCTTAGTCGGGGTTTTTCTTAGTTTTGCGGTGAAACTACCTCTTATTCCATTTCATATTTGATTGCCACAAGCACATGTTGAGGCTCCTGTTGCGGGCTCTGTTATTTTGGCTGGAATTTTATTAAAATTAGGGGGTTATGGCCTTTTGCGTTTTTCTTGACCTCTTTTTCCGGGGGCTTCTTTATATTGGTCTCCAGTTATTGTTTTTTTTAGTGTTGTTGCTGTTGTTTATGGAGGTTTAATGACATGTCGTCAAATTGATTTTAAACGGCTTGTTGCTTACTCTTCTGTTGCTCATATGGGACTTGTGCCTTTGGGTCTTTTTACACATGTTATAGAGGGGTTAATTGGGGCTCTTTTTTTAATGTTGGCGCACGGATTTGTTAGCTCTGCTCTTTTTATTGGAGTAACTTTTTTGTATGATCGCCATCATACTCGTTTAATAAAATATTATCGGGGTTTGACTTTGACAATGCCTCTTTTTGTTATTACAATGTTAATTTTGTCTTTGGCGAACATGGGTTTTCCTCTTAGTTGTAATTTTGTTGGAGAGTTTTTTTCTTTATTAGCAGTCTTTCAATATCATTATGGAGTTGGAATGTTTGTTATTTTAGGGGTTCTTTTTTCTGCCATTTATTCTCTTAGTCTTTTTAATCGTATTTCTTTTGGTGGAGGCTCTAATTATTTACTTTTTAATAGAGACTTAAGTCGACGAGAGATTTTTGTAATTTTTCCTTTTCTTTTAATTATCTTTTTGGGGGGGATTGTGCCTTTTCCTATTATTGATTTAATTAAAAATAGTCTTGTTTTTAGCCCGGTTAGTTAGTCCTGGGGTTTTAGGGATAAAAAAATATTTAGTCTAGGTTATACATGCTAGTGTATGCGAACAGGTGAGGATAAAATAAAAAAATTTTTTTTATTTGTTGTATTAAAAAAAGAAAAGTTTTTTATTCTTTTTTTGAAGATGCATAGTTTAACCACATTTTCACTGAAACAAAAGAAAACCCTTGGCAGCAGTAATGAATTTTATGTAATATACGAAAGTAAGACATAGGTAGGATAAAAAAAATCTGTCAAATTAAGTGCCAGCCGACGCGGTAAGACTTAAGGATTTATTTTTTAATAAAAAGCAAAAAGCGTGTTAAGGATTTTTTAAAAAAAAAAATAAATAGAATTTTTTTCGTAATTGTAATATGTTAAAATGAAAAAAAGAATTTTTTATATGAAGATAATTTATTTTTTTTTTCTTAAATACGAAGGTTTGGGGAGCAAATAGGATTAGGTACCCTGGTAGTCTATACAGTAAAATAATATCGCTTGAGTAGTACGGTCGCAAGATTGAAATTCAAAAGACTTGGCTGTTCATTGTTTATTAGAGGAGCGCGTCGCTTAATTCGATTATCCGCGAGAGACCTTACCGAAGTTTGAATTTATTAACAGGTGTTGCATGGCCGTCGTCAATTTCTGTTTGAGACAAAAAGGGGTTTAATCCTATCAAGGTTGAAGTCCGGTATTATGACCCTTATATTTCGGGGTTAGGCGCGCTACATTTCTCTCTTAGAAAAGGAGGGGTTCGGATTGTTTTTAAAATAAGATAATGAAGTTGAATTTAATAGTAATTGAAAAGTAGTGCGTTTCAATGAATGTTATTGCAATGTTAGTACAAATAGTCCGTCGCCAGCTTAGAAATAGGCTGTAAGTCGTAACATAGTAAGAGTGAGGGAACTGGCTCTTGATGCAGTTTCATTCGTATCATTTGGTTGAGCCTTCTCCATGGCCTTTTGTTGGAGCAATTGGCTCTTTTTTTATTACTGTTGGTGCAGTGGTTTTTTTTCATTATGGGTTTAGTTTTTTTTTATATTTGGGGCTTTTGGTTGTTGTTGGAGTTATGTTTGTTTGATGACAAGATGTTATACGAGAATCAACTTTTCAAGGTCACCATTCTTTAATTGTAAAACAAGGGATTAAATATGGTATGATTTTATTTATTCTTTCAGAAATTTTGTTTTTTTTTTCTTTTTTTTGGGCTTTTTTTCATAGTAGTTTAGCACCGGTTGTTGAACTTGGAGTCGTTTGGCCTCCACAAGGAATTGTTGCATTAAATCCCTTTTCTGTTCCTTTATTAAATACTGCTGTATTATTAAGTTCTGGGGCAACGGTTACATGGGCGCATCATGCAATACTTTGTGGTTTAAAAAAAGAGGCTCAATTTGCTTTATTTTTAACTCTTTTTTTGGGTGTTATGTTTACGGGGTTGCAAGCATTTGAATATTATGAGGCGCCTTTTACTTTATCTGACTCTGTTTATGGGGCCACTTTTTTTGTTGCGACAGGGTTTCATGGACTACATGTTATAATTGGTACGACTTTTCTTTTTATTTGTTTTTTACGTTTACTCTCTAATCAATTTACTCGTCGTCAACATGTTGGGTTTGAAGCCGCGAGTTGATACTGGCACTTTGTCGATGTGGTTTGATTATTTTTATATTTATGTATTTATTGATGAGGCTCATAAAAATTTCTTTAATGCAAAATCTTTTTGTTTTTACTTTTTTTAGATATTTTATAAATGTTTTGGCTGGGTTGTGTGTTCTCTGGTTTAATCATCTTTATTATTCGGATAGTCCAGAGACTTGACTTTTAGAGTTTCAAGATGTTGGGGATCCTATTGTAGAAGAAATTGTTTTTTTTCATGACCAAGTTATGTTTTTATTAATTATTATAGTTACTGTTGTTTTATGACTTTTTGTTGAAGCTTTTAAAAATAAGTTTTATGATCGTCATTTAATCGATGGTACATTTTTAGAAATTGTTTGAACGATTATTCCTGCTGTTATATTGATTTTTATTGCATTGCCCTCTCTTAAATTATTATATTTAATGGATGAGGTTATTTCTCCAGCTTTGACAATTAAAGTTATTGGGCATCAATGATATTGATCCTATGAATATTCTGATTATGAAGGGGATACGTTAGGGTTTGATTCTTATATGATTCCGACTTCGGATTTAGTTTCTGGAGAGAATCGTTTGTTAGAGGTTGATTATAAACTTTTAATCCCTATTCAAACACATATAAGATTTTTAGTTACTGGGGCAGATGTTTTACATTCTTTTGCAGTGCCTTCTTTAGGGCTAAAAATTGATGCGGTTCCGGGTCGTCTAAATCAAACTGGTGTTTTTATAAAACGAGCCGGGGTTTTTTTTGGACAATGTTCTGAAATTTGTGGGGCAAATCATTCTTTTATGCCCATTGTGATAAAGGGAGTTGGTTTAAATGAATACGTTCAATATTTAAATTATTTAAAATGTATTATAAATACTTAGTTATTATTATTATTTTATTTTTATTGGGGAGTTGGGGTATAATTTTAAATAGAGGACATTTTATTATTATGCTTGTTTCTATTGAATTAGTTTTATTATCAACTTTTTTTTTTTTTTTAATAAGTTCTAAAGAAATAGATCTTTTAATAGAACAAATTTTTATGATTATGGGGTTAACTATTGCTGCTGCCGAATCTTCAATTGGTTTAGCTATTTTAGTTGCATATTATAGAATTCGAGGAACAATTGTTTTAAAATCTTTTAGTTCTTTGCGAGGATAATGATTAATCTTTTTATTTTTTTTTTTCTTATTTTTATTTTGGCGGGGTTATTTATATTTCTTTCTTTTTTGATAGGGGAAAAAATTCCAGATCGAGAAAAGGTTTCTGCTTATGAGTGTGGTTTTGCTCCCTTTAATTTTTTAGGGCGCCCTTTTTCAATACGTTTTTTTTTAATTGGTATTTTATTCTTGATTTTTGATTTAGAAATTTCTTTTTTTTTTCCCTGATGTGTTTTATATAATTCGACTGCTCCGTTTGGGTTTTGAACTATGATAGGTTTTTTTTTTGTATTAGTTTTGGGTTTGATATATGAATGAGTAATGGGGGGATTAGAATGAGAGTAAAAATAAAGTAAAAGAAAAAGTCCTATCTATTATGAAAATAATAGAAATTTTATACCAACTCCGGTTTCTGCTTTAATTCATGCTGCAACGATGGTTACTGCAGGTGTTTTTTTATTAATTCGTGCTTCTCCTTTATTTGATGTTGTTCCTCTTATATTAATTATTATTTCAATCGTTGGGGTTTTAACCGTGTTTATTGCAGGCACAATTGGTTTAGTTCAAAATGATTTAAAAAAAATAATCGCTTATTCTACTTGTAGTCAATTAGGTTATATGGTTGTTGCTTGTGGGCTTTCTCATTATGCAATTAGTCTTTTTCATCTTATGAATCATGCTTTTTTCAAAGCTTTATTATTTTTGAGTGCAGGGTCTCTTATTCATGCGGTAATTGATGAACAAGACATAAGAAAAATGGGGGGTTTATTATCTTTTCTTCCTTTGACTTATGTTTTTTTTCTTATAGGCTCTTTTTCTTTAATGGGGTTTCCTTTTTTAACAGGATTTTATTCAAAAGATTTAATTTTAGAATTTGCTTTTGGACAATTTTATTTAATTTTTGTGTATTGATTAGGTTGTTTTTCTGTTTTATTGACAATTATATACTCTATTCGTTTAATTTATTTAGTTTTTTTATCCAATATTAATTTAAAACGAGCAAACATTTTTTTTCTTAAAGAAGGAGAATTTTTATTTTTAATTCCTTTGGGCATATTAACTTTAGGAAGTGTTTTTTGGGGCTATTTAAGTAAAGAAATAATTTGGTCTTTTCAAATAGATGTTTTTTCAATACTTTCTTTAAAAATAAAAATATTTCCAATTTTATTTTGTTTTATTGGACTTTTTGGGACGATATTTTTTTTTTTTTTTTTTTCTTCTCAAATTTTTGGTTATCCCCTTCAGGTGATCGGATCTTCTGTTTTTTCTCTTTATAATTTTTTTGGTTCTGCTTGACAAATAAATTTTTTTTTTAATTTTTTCTTTATAAAAAAAATATATAAAATAGGACATCTTATTACTAATTTAACAATTGACAAAGGTTTATTAGAGGTTGTTGGGCCTAGGGGTGTTGTTCAATTTTTTATTTTTCAAACTCAAAAGTTGAGTAGTATACAATCGGGGTTGGTATTTAATTATGCTTTAGTTTTTTTTCTTGGGATACTTTTTTTAATTTTTGCACTTTAATTAAAATTTTTGAAGGGGTTAAGTTAAGCAAAACAGTTGACTTTCAAAGTTAATTATGTAGGTGGAAATCTTACACTCTTTGGATGCCACAGTTAGAGGTAGGTACTTATAATATACAATATTGGTGGGGGTTCTCGGTTTTATTTTTCTTGTTAATTTTTTTAGAAGTTATAATCTTTCCTTTTGTAAAGCGTGGTTGATGAATAAGACAGTTCTTATTGGGGTGAACCTTTTTTTTAGGGTGAAAAAAAAATTATGGAAAAAGATTTCCATGAGAACTGTCGCAAAATGTTTAAAAAAAGCCTTTTTTTTGCTAGTGGGATTTTGTTTAAAATATTTTTTTGAGTTTTCTTACTTTAAAACATCTTTTTGTTTAATGATTTTTTTTTTATTTATAAAATTTTGTTCTAAGAAGATTCGGGCTCGTTTAGCGATCTTTTCACCGTTGATCTTTGGGGATGGTGTGGAAAAAATGGAAGTAGATGAGCCAAATGAAGAGATAGTAGGAGCGCTTCCATCTTTAAGCTTCGTGGAGGGGTGAGATGAAGAGGTGATAGCAGCGTTTCCATGTTCAGACTCCGAAGAGAGTATGGAAATTGATGGGGAAGAACTACCTTTGGATCCCCTCCCGATTAGTGGAGCTATTAGAGGAGAAAACATAGTGGCACCCGTACCAGCCATGGGAGATGCGGGTCTTTCAGTTCATTTTTGGCGTGCACTCAAGAACACTCCATTTGAATTATTGGCAGAAGTTTATCGGTCAGGTGAGCAGGGAGAAGTTTATTCGTCAGATGAGGAAGACGAGTTAGTAGAGGTGTTACTTCAGTACGGAAAAGAGATAACATCAAAAGAGTCAGAGGACAAATTTTTGAGTGGGCTAATAGTGGAAATGGTGGAAAACGTAATTGTCTAAGATAAATACCAGAACAGTTAGTAAACAGATTATTGAGTGGGTCAGTGGACAAAGTAGGGGATAACGTGGTTAGGTAAAATATAGTGTCGGCGGCAACGGAAGTGGGGAGGGGGAGAGCTCTCTTGCTCTCTAATTTGTAGTTTTTGAGTGGTTTGTATTATTTTTTTTTTTAATTTTTTCTTTATGAGTCTGTCTTGGTAGAGGAGGCGATTTTTTTAGAAGCCCCGTCTAAATGCTTTCTAGTTATTGAACTCGATGGGTGTTTTCTACAAATCATAAGGACATTGGTACTTTGTATTTAATCTTCGGAGCAGGAGCTGGTTTAATTGGAACTGCTTTTAGTATGCTTATACGATTGGAGCTTTCTGCGCCGGGGGCGATGTTAGGAGATGATCATCTTTATAATGTAATTGTTACAGCACATGCTTTTATTATGATTTTTTTTTTGGTTATGCCGGTCATGATTGGGGGATTTGGTAATTGATTAGTCCCATTATATATTGGGGCGCCGGATATGGCGTTTCCTCGATTAAACAATATTAGTTTTTGACTTTTGCCTCCTGCGCTTTTTTTATTATTAGGCTCTGCTTTTATTGAACAAGGGGCGGGGACGGGGTGAACAGTTTATCCTCCTCTTTCTAGTATTCAAGCACACTCCGGAGGTTCTGTTGATATGGTTATTTTTAGTCTTCATTTAGCTGGGGTTTCTTCTATTTTAGGTGCTATTAACTTTATTACTACAATTTTTAATATGCGAGCCCCGGGTGTGTCTTTTAATAAACTACCTTTATTTGTTTGATCTATTTTAATAACAGCTTTTTTATTACTTTTATCTTTACCTGTTTTAGCTGGTGCTATTACTATGTTGTTAACAGATAGAAACTTTAATACGACTTTTTTCGATCCAGCGGGTGGCGGGGACCCAATATTATTTCAGCATTTATTTTGATTCTTTGGGCATCCAGAAGTTTATATTTTAATTTTGCCTGGTTTTGGTATGATTTCTCAAATAATCCCGACTTTTGTTGCTAAAAAACAAGTTTTTGGGTATTTAGGAATGGTTTATGCCATGCTTTCTATTGGGCTTCTTGGATTTATTGTTTGAGCTCATCATATGTTTACTGTTGGGATGGATGTAGATACAAGAGCATATTTTACTGCTGCTACTATGATTATTGCTGTGCCAACTGGGATTAAAGTTTTTAGTTGGTTGGCAACTATTTATGGAGGTGTTCTTAGGTTAGAGACTCCAATGCTTTGAGCTATGGGGTTTGTTTTTTTATTTACAGTTGGTGGTTTAACTGGGGTTGTGTTAGCAAATAGTTCTCTTGATATTGTTCTACATGATACATATTATGTAGTTGCGCATTTTCATTATGTTCTTTCTATGGGGGCTGTTTTTGCTATTTTTGCGGGGTTTTACTATTGAATTGGCAAAATAAGTGGTTATTGTTATAATGAATTTTTTGGGAAAGTTCATTTTTGATTAATGTTTATCGGGGTTAATCTAACTTTTTTCCCTCAACATTTTTTAGGTTTAGCAGGATTTCCAAGACGATATTCGGATTATGCAGATGCTTTTTTGGGTTGAAATTTAATAAGTTCTTTAGGGTCTATTATTTCTATTTTGAGTGTTGTTTGGTTTTTATATATTGTTTTTGATCTTTTTGTTACAGAAGAAAAATTTTTGGGTTGAAAAGAAGGATTTTCTTTAGAATGAATTCATTCTTCTCCCCCCTTATTTCATACTTATGAGGAGTTGCCCTTTGTACAAAAAGTAAATAATTTTTAGAATAGTGCCGGGTTTATATACCGGTTT